GAAAGAATTACTAAGGAAATACCGCATCTAGAGACTCATTTACTCCGAAATTTAGACAGAAATGGAATCGTTATGCTGGGATCTTGGGTAGAAACAGGTGATATTTTAGTAGGTAAATTAACGCCTCAGACAGCGAACGAATCGTCGTATTCCCCGGAGGATAGATTATTACGAGTCATACTTGGCATTCAGGTATCCACTGCAAAAGAAACTTCTCTAAAACTACCTATAGGTGGAAGGGGTCGCGTTATTGATGTGAGATGGATTCAGAAAAAGGGGGGTTCCAGTTATAATCCAGAAATGATTCGTGTATATATTTCACAGAAACGTGAAATCAAAGTAGGTGATAAAGTAGCTGGAAGACATGGGAATAAAGGTATCATTTCAAAAATTTTGCCTAGACAAGATATGCCCTATTTGCAAGATGGTACACCTGTTGATATGGTCTTCAACCCATTAGGAGTACCCTCACGAATGAATGTGGGACAGATATTTGAATGTTCGCTCGGATTAGCGGGGGATCTGCTAAATAAACATTATAGAATAGCACCTTTTGATGAGAGATATGAACAAGAGGCTTCGAGAAAACTAGTGTTTTCTGAATTATATGAAGCCTGTAAGCAAACAAAAAATCCATGGGTATTTGAACCCGAGTATCCAGGAAAAAGCAGAATATTTGATGGAAGAACAGGGGATCCTTTTGAACAACCTGTTCTAATAGGAAAGTCCTATATCCTAAAATTAATTCATCAAGTTGATGATAAAATCCATGGACGTTCTAGTGGGCATTACGCACTTGTTACACAACAACCCCTTAGAGGAAGGGCCAAGCAAGGGGGACAACGAGTAGGAGAAATGGAAGTTTGGGCTCTAGAGGGATTTGGTGTTGCTCATATTTTACAAGAGATGCTTACTTATAAATCTGATCATATTAGAGCTCGTCAAGAAGTACTTGGTGCTACAATCGTTGGAGGAACAGTACCTAATCCCGAGGATGCTCCAGAATCTTTTCGATTGCTCGTTCGAGAACTACGATCTTTGGCTCTAGAACTGAATCATTTCCTTGTATCTGAGAAGAACTTCCAGATTAATAGGAAGGAAGCTTGATCTGAATGAATCAGAATTTCTATTCTATGATCGACCGGTATAAACATCAACAACTTCGAATTGGATCAGTTTCTCCTCAACAAATAAGGGCTTGGGCCAACAAAATCCTACCTAATGGAGAGATAGTTGGAGAGGTGACAAAACCCTATACTTTTCATTATAAAACCAATAAACCGGAAAAAGATGGATTGTTTTGTGAAAGAATCTTTGGACCCATAAAAAGTAGAATTTGTGCTTGTGGAAATTATCGAGTGATCAGAGCTGAAAAAGAAGACCCGAAATTTTGTGAACAATGCGGGGTGGAATTTGTTGATTCTAGGATACGAAGATATCAAATGGGATACATCAAACTCGCATGTCCAGTGACCCATGTGTGGTATTTGAAACGTCTTCCTAGTTATATCGCGAATCTTTTAGATAAACCCCTTAAAGAATTAGAAGGCCTGGTATACTGCGATGTGTGATTTGATCAAAATTTTCATTTTACAGATTCGGACTGAGAAACTGTCATCCCAATCAGATTGAATGGGATGCCCCGGCTCTGACATGTGTTTTGGGAAAAGTAACATGAAACTCAGAATTATGGGTATATTCAATACTTCCAAATGAAAGGGGAATTGATCCATGGTCGATTCTATAACAGATAAATAGGAATTGCTAGTTATACCTCGTGAAAAAAAAAAAGACTTTTTCGTGGAATTAGCCATTCCATTTCTTTTAGAGAGATATTCTCTTTAAGCAAGCAAATATATATAGCATGGTTACTGGAGTCTATTTATCGCATATATACTTCAAAGGACATCATGGCATAACCATCGAGGTGAGTAGAGACCTAAAAGGTCGAAGGGAATGATATATAGACAAGTAAATCCCTTACGAGTCCCAAAGTATCCCCTTAAAGGGGATTCATCATTTGAGGGGAAGTAGACTACTCAAAAATTTCACATTTCCATTTTGTCATAAGTAATTCAGAAAATTTTTTTAAAGTAAAAAAAAAGAATGAATCAATGAAAGGTTGGTCCTTACTGGGAACTTGAGTAAGGAGTAGCTCTTTGTAGGGTAGGGTTTTATCGAACAAAACAAAGTTTAAAAAAAAGAAAGAACCCCCTTTTTTTTGCTGTAACTACTTGAGCCGGATGAGAGGAAACCTTCACGTCCGATTTTAAAGGGGGAAATCCAATCCTATAGGAACCTATCTCGATTTTTCTTTTGCTAGGCCCATATCTAAAAAACCTACTTTCTTACGATTACGAGGTTCATTCGAATATGAAATCCAATCCCGGAAATACAGCATCCCACTTTTTTTTACTACTCAAGGCTTCGAGACATTTCGAAATCGAGAAATCTCTACAGGAGCAGGTGCTATCAGAGAACAATTATCCGATTCAGATTT